ACGACTGGAGTTTTATCGCCCAAGCCCCTTATCGGATTTGAACCGATGACTTACGCCTTACCATGGCGTTACTCTACCACTGAGTTAAAAGGGCCTATTTGATTCAATTCCTGAATGGGTCACTATGTGAATAAAATATCTCTATGTACATATATTATATACATAAGTTAAGTGCATGCAGTTGACTCATAGTGACTAGTGGCTCATTCTTGAATAAAAAAATGGATTTACTTAGCAAGTCTAGGGTAAAAGGTAATGAATTATTTCAAGACCGATCTTTCTTATTTATTATTTCATTTCATATTATATTAATATATATTCTATTTCGTATTAATATATTCTATTAAATAATTAAATGAAATAATTAATATAATATATTCTATTTATCTATTAAATCTATTAATTTATCTATTAAATAGTAATCTATTAAATTAACTAGAGTTTTAAAATGAAATAGCATTTTTTCATATAGATTTCTGTTCTCAATTGATATATAGAATCTAATGAATGATTCATGAATAGGAATGACGAATTAGAAAAGTCTATGAAATCATGAAAATGGAAAGATCCCACGGATTTAATCATACCATTACATTCTATTGACAATTTCAAAAAACTGTTCATACTATCATCATAGTATGATGGAGGTTGGGCAAGCGTGCCCCCATCGTCTAGCGGTTCAGGACATCTCTCTTTCAAGGAGGCAGCGGGGATTCGACTTCCCCTGGGGGTAGGGTACTGCGAAAGGAATTTGATTGTGGATTACCAAAAAAATAAGCCTAAAATGGATTCTTCCGGGGTCGATGCCCGAGCGGTTAATGGGGACGGACTGTAAATTCGTTGACAATATGTCTACGCTGGTTCAAATCCAGCTCGGCCCAACAATTTGCCAATCCATCATAAGACGGTATAATCCCCTTTTCCTTCAGAAAAACCTGATAGAGGGGAATAAAACAGAATCCAAATTTCTGCTAGATCCCTTATTTCATTGCCCTGGGATTGTAGTTCAATTGGTCAGAGCACCGCCCTGTCAAGGCGGAAGCTGCGGGTTCGAGCCCCGTCAGTCCCGACGGATCCAATAAATATATCAATTCATCTCTTTACTTTCTGTGAAAGGCAGGGCCATAATTTCATTTCTGGGGGGGGGGGGTAAAAGAAAGATCATCCCATCCCCCTTAGCAGGATAATAACTTAGCAGGATAATAACTCGTTTTTTCCTTCCTTTTTTGATTTCCGTTTTTTAAGGTCCCGTCGAAGAAAGAAAAGAACAAACCTAACAAATTTGATGACTATTAGATCTTTTATACCGGGATTCATCTTTATCATACTTCTTTGTTTTATCTTCCAAGAAAATTAGATCATTTTAAAAACGGAATTTAGAACTTAACTACTTTCTTTTTTTTTTTTCATTTTGCTTGTTTAGGTTTGGAATTATGTGACTAATACTAATAGAAGTGGGCGGGTAATCAGAGGATACTTGATTAGAATTAGATGATTGTACAAGAAAGGCTAAGGTAGGTTATAGAAAAGAAAGAACGGAAAAAAAGAAAATAAAAAATAAAGGAATTTTTTTTTGATTGGTTCAGGAATCCCATTTTGGATTCGGTATGGATAAAAGAACTTTCTATGTTATACTATTCAATTCTCGACGACGAATTGACTTGATAGTTCAGATATTGTTATTCATGATATTGATCCGATTCAAGATCATCGAGAGGTAATTCATTGAATTTACAGGCGAAAGATTTATCATCTCTATGGGATTAAATCCCGAGTTATTGTGAAGTAAAAAAAAAACGATGATATTATGGAAATTATGGAAGTAAATATTCTTGCATTTATTGCTACTGCACTGTTCATTCTAGTTCCTACTGCTTTTCTACTTATCATTTACGTAAAAACAGTCAGTAAAAATGACTAATTAAAAGGAAAAGAATTCCAATTTTGCGTCTTAAATGAAATGAGCGGACTATAATTGGCAGTATTCTATGAGATCCGATAGTATGGTAGAAAGAAAAGATTCATCTATTTCTTTCTTACCATACTATTTTATTATTTTATTATTAGTTTTATTTTAGTGTATTGTATAAAGTTGTACTCTAGAATAAAGAAAGATAGAGGATTAATAGAAATCCATTTTTATAATCGAATCTTCTCATATCTCATATATGTGGATATCAACTCCACGTATGGATTGGTGGATACGCCCAATTATATTTCTTTGCTACATCTATTTGAAAATAATAAAACAGATGGTAAATGTGCAATATGTGATGCGCCTGGTGCAAGACAGGATCTTATTATGCATAGTATCTCGTTAGACAACCGTTATGTCTATAGCGTTTTTCATAGAAAGTGCGTATACACTTAACAACAGGACTTCTTCTTTGAACAGTAAAGGGGGAAATAAATAAAAACAACAAGAGGGGGTACCCTCTTCCTCAGTATCCATATAATATATAAGTCTGGCAAGAACCCACCCATTGAAATAGAAGATGTA